TCGAAATCAAGATATTGGGATTGGACTTGCCAATCGATTCATAACTTTTCGAGCACAACCAATATATATTCGAACCCCCTTTACTTGCAGGAATACATCTTGGATCTGTCAATTATGTTATGGTAGAAGTCCCACTCACGGCGATCTGGTCGAATTGGGGGAAGCTGTAGGTATTATTGCGGGGCAATCAATTGGGGAACCAGGGACTCAACTAACATTAAGAACTTTTCATACGGGTGGAGTATTCACGGGCGGTACTGCCGAACATGTACGAGCTCCTTCTAACGGAAAAATAAAGTTCAACGAGTATTTGGTTCATCCCACACGGACCCGTCACGGGCATCCTGCTTTTCTATGTTCTATAGACTTGTATGTAACTATTGAGAGTCGGGATATTCTACATAGTGTGAATATTCCTCCCAAAAGTTTGATTTTAGTTCAAAATGATCAATATGTAGAATCTGAACAAGTTATTGCTGAGATTCGTACTGGAACGTCTACTTTTAATTTTAAAGAGAAGGTCCGAAAACATATTTATTCTGAATCAGAGGGAGAAATGCACTGGAGTACCAATGTCTACCATGCACCCGAATATACATATAGTAATGTTCATCTATTACCAAAAACAAGTCATTTATGGCTATTAGCAGGAGGTCCGTACGGATCCAGTATAGTGTCTTTTTCACTCCACAAAGATCAAGATCAAATAAATGTTCATTCTTTTTCTGTCGACGAAAGATATATCTCTGACTTCTCAATTACTAATGATCAAGTAAGGCATAAATTGTTGGATCCTTCTGTTAAAAAAGATAGAGAAATTTTTGACTATTCAAGACTTGATCAAATCATCTCCAATAGGCATTTGGATTTCATATATCCTTCGATTCTCCAAGAGAATTTTGATTTATTGGCGAAAAGGCGAAGAAATAGATTTATCATTCCATTACAATATGATCCAGAAAGAGAGAAAGAACTAATACCCTCTTTTGGTATTTCGATTGAAATACCCACAAATGGTATTTTACATAGAAATAGTATTCTTGCTTATTTTGACGATCCACAATATAGAAAAAAGAGTTCGGGAATTACTAAATATGGGGCCGTAGAGGTGGATTCAATCGTAAAAAAAGAAGATTTGATTGAGTATCGAGGAGCAAAAGAATTGAGTCCAAAATACAAAATGAAAGTGGATCGTTTTTTTTTTATTCCTGAAGAGGTGCATATCTTACCCGGATCTTCGTACCTAATGGTCCGGAACAATAGTATCATTGAAGTAGATACACAACTCGCTTTAAATACAAATACAAGAAGCCGAGTAAGTGGATTAGTCCGAGTGGAGAGAAAAAAAAAAAGTATTGAACTAAAAATTTTTTCTGGAGATATTCATTTTCCCGGAGAGACAGATAAGATATCTAGACACAGCGGCATTTTAATACCACCGGGAATGAAAAAAAAAAATTCTAAGGAATCAAAAATTTTGAAAAATTGGATTTATGTCCAACGAATCACACCCATTAAAAAAAAGTATTTTGTTTTGGTTCGGCCCGTAATCACATATGAAATAGCTGATGGGATAAATTTAGCAAAACTTTTCACTCAAGATCTCTTGCAGGAAAAAGATAATGTTCAACTTAGAATTGTCAATTATATCCTTTATGGAAACGGAAAGTCAATTCGCGGAATTTTTCACACAAGTATTCAATTAGTTCGGACTTGCTTAGTATTGAATTGGGACCAAGAAAAAAATGGTTCTATAGAAGAAGTTCATGCTTCTCTTGTTGAGGTAAGGGCAAATGATCTGATTCAAAATTTCATAATAATTGAGTTAGTAAAGTCTAGTATTTCATATGCCGGAAAAAGGTATGATACGGCGGGTTCAGGATTGATTCCCGATAATGGATTAGATTGCACCAATATCAACCCCTTTTTTTCTAAAGTGAAGATTTCGGTAGTTACTCAGCATCAAGCAACTATTGGTACATTGTTGAATCAAAATAAGGCTTTGATAATTTTGTCATCATTCAATTGTTCTCGAGTTGGTCCATGTCCATTCAATGGTTCGAAATATAACATCACGGCAAAAGAATTGAATCCCATAACTCTAATTAGGGATTTGTTGGGTCCCCTAGGTACTATTGTATCTAAAATAGTGAACTTTTATTCAGCTTACTATTTAATAACTCATAATCAGATCTTGGTAAGCAAATATCGGATACTTTATAATTTGAAAGCGACTTTCCAAGTACTTGAAGTACTTAAATACTGTTTAATAGATGAAAATAGAAGGATTTATAATCCCAACCCATGTAATAACATCATTTTGAATCCATCCCATTTGAATTGGTGCTTTTTACATCACAATTATTGTGAAGAAACATCCACAATAATTAGCATTGGACAATTTATTTGTGAAAATCTATGTCTAGTTAAATATGGAACACACATCAAAAAATCTGGTCAAATTTTAATTCTTCATGTTGATTCCTTAGTTATAAGATCAGCTAAGCCCTATTTGGCTACTCCAGGAGCGATTGTTCACGGGCATTACGGAGAAACCCTTTCTGAAGGAGATACATTAGTTACATTTATATATGAAAAATCCCGATCTGGTGACATAACGCAAGGACTTCCAAAAGTGGAGCAAATCTTAGAAGTGCGTTCGATTGGTTCAATATCGATGAACCTTGAAAGGAGAGTTGAAGGTTGGAACGCACGTATACCAAGAATTATTGGAATTCCTTGGGGATTCTTAATTGGAGCTGAGCTAACTATAGCCCAAAGCCATATCTCTTTGGTTAATAAGATCCAAAAGGTTTATCGATCCCAAGGGGTACAGATCCATAATAGGCATCTAGAAATTATTGTACGACAAGTAACATCAAAAGTGTTGGTTTCAGAAGACGGAATGTCTAATGTTTTTTCGCCTGGAGAATTAATCGGATTGATGCGGGCGGAACGAGCAGGGCGTGCTTTAGATGAAGCGATCTGTTATCGGGCAATTTTATTAGGAATAACGAGGGCGTCTCTGAATACTCAAAGCTTCATATCTGAAGCAAGTTTTCAAGAAACTGCTAGAGTTTTAGCAAAAGCTGCTCTACGGGGGCGTATTGATTGGTTGAAGGGTCTGAAAGAAAATGTTGTTCTGGGGGGAATTATCCCTATCGGTACCGGATTTAAAAAATTAGTGCACCGTTCAAGGCAAGACAAAAACATTCATTTTGAAATAAAAAAGAAAAATGTATTCGAGTTGGAAATGAGAGATATTTTGTTACACCATCGAGAATTTTTTTGTTCTTGTAGCCCAAAGAATTTCCATGACACATTAGAAAATGCATTTTCGCGATTTCATAATTCCTAAGCAGAGATTTTTTCTTTTTCCTTTCTAGTTTTGGTAAGTAAAAAATTAAGTAAGTAAAAAAAAAAAAGAGAAAGCGCGGGAAAAATGACAAGAAGGTATTGGAACATCCATTTGGAAGAGATGATGGAGGCGGGAGTTCATTTTGGTCATGGTACTAAGAAATGGAATCCTAGAATGGTCCCTTACATTTCTGCAAAGCGTAAAGGTATTCATTTTACAAATCTTACTAGAACTGCTCGTAGAAGCCTGTGATTTAGTTTTTGATGCAGCAAGTCGAGGAAAAACCTTTTTAATGGTTGGTACCAAAAATAAAGCAGCGGATTTAGTAGTCTCAGCTGCAATAAGGGCTCGATGTCATTATGTTAATAAAAAATGGCTCGGTGGTATGTTAACGAATTGGTCCACTACGGAAACGATACTTCATAAGTTCGGAGACTTAAGAGCAGAACAAAAGATGGGGAAACTCAACCGTCTCCCTAAAAGAAATGCGGCAATGTTGAAGAGAAAATTATCGACTTTGCAAACATATCTGGGTGGGATCAAATATATGACTGGGTTACCCGATATTGTAATAATCGTTGATCAGCAAGAAGAATATATGGCTCTTCGAGAATGTGTCATTTTGGGAATTCCAACAATTTGTTTAATCGATACAAATTGTGACCCGGATCTTGCAGATATTTCGATTCCAGACAACGATGACGCTATAGCTTCAATCCGATTGATTCTTAACAAATTAGTATCCGCAATTTGTGAGGGTCGTTCTAGCTATATAAGAAGTCGTTGATTATGATTATGTTATGATTAAGAATAATAAGATTAGTTTATTATTTTGATTTCTTAGATTGGTTACTATTCTTGTCTTGAATTTTTAAAAAGAGATAAAATGTGGGATATTATGTTATGGGATTTCTTAGTATTTAAAATATATGATTAATGATGAAAGCAGATAAGTTGAAAAAGAGATGGTTGAATCAAAATAAAATTTTTTTTTAAGTTCGATTTCTGTCAGAGGGCAATATGAATGTTATACCATGTTCCATTAAAACACTCAAAGGATTATACGATATATCAGGTGTAGAAGTAGGCCAACATTTATATTGGCAAATAGGAGGTTTACAAATTCATGCTCAAGTACTTATCACTTCTTGGGTAGTAATTGCTATCTTATTAGGGTCAGTCATCATAACTGTTCGGAATCCACAAACCATTCCGACCGACGGGCAGAATTTCTTTGAATATGTCCTTGAATTTATTCGAGACTTGAGCAAAACTCAGATTGGAGAAGAATATGGGCCTTGGGTTCCCTTTATTGGAACCATGTTCTTATTTATTTTTGTTTCTAATTGGTCCGGAGCTCTTTTACCTTGGAAAATCATACAGTTACCTCATGGAGAGTTGGCCGCCCCCACGAATGATATAAATACTACTGTTGCTTTAGCTTTACCCACGTCCGTGGCATATTTTTATGCGGGTCTTACCAAAAAAGGGTTGGCTTATTTTGGAAAATACATTCAACCAACTCCAATCCTTTTACCAATTAACATCCTAGAAGATTTCACAAAACCTTTATCTCTGAGTTTTCGACTTTTCGGGAATATATTGGCGGATGAATTAGTAGTTGTTGTTCTTGTTTCTTTAGTACCTTCAGTAGTTCCTATCCCTGTCATGTTTCTTGGATTATTTACAAGCGGTATTCAAGCTCTCATTTTTGCAACTTTAGCCGCAGCTTATATAGGGGAATCCATGGAGGGTCATCATTGATTAGTTTTATAAAGAGTCTTCTTTTTTTAAGCTTATCCCGACTGAGGCAATGCATGGTTCAAGAAAATATACTTGGTTCGGGAACATATACATATATAGATAGAAATAAGAAATACATATGTATATATGACTAGAGTTCTAGGAGTAAAGATAGACGGCGAAGGATGGGTTAGGGAGATCACACTAGATATATGTCTATATGTAATGTCTATAAGTCCAGCCACAGTTCCTGTATATCTTTCGACGAATTATTCTAGAATCTTATTCAATAAAAAATGCGGGCGGTTTCCGTTATGAAAGAAACAAAGGTATATGTGATAGTAGATATATATTAGTTATATAGGGTTTATCCCTATCTATATATTTTTTTTTTTTGAAGTTTTAGTTACTTCGATTCGATATTTTTTAGTGATCAAATAAGTAATAATTCCTTGGTTGATTGTATCATTAACCATTTTTTTTTTGGTGCGAGGAACCTATCATCATGAATCCACTGATTTCTGCCGCTTCCGTTATTGCTGCTGGATTGGCCGTAGGGCTTGCTTCTATTGGACCTGGAGTTGGTCAAGGTACTGCTGCAGGCCAAGCCGTAGAAGGTATTGCGAGACAACCAGAAGCAGAAGGAAAAATAAGAGGCACTTTATTACTTAGTCTAGCTTTTATGGAAGCTTTAACCATTTATGGGCTCGTTGTGGCATTAGCGCTTTTATTTGCAAATCCTTTTGTTTAATTTCATCCTAGAATGAAAATGTAAAAAGTCGCATTACGCACTTTTTCTTATTTTATTAAGTCGTTGCCGTTTGCTTCTGTGAATTATATCACTACTTTACTCCTACAATTATGTATTTGTTGGAACAATACCCCGGAAAGGACTGATTTGAGTATGACGAATTAGTGGATTTGCTCGATTTCTTCCTTCCCGTCCTTCGGTTAGTACGATGGAATTTTTACTTTCCTTTTAGGAAGTGTTTGAACAAGGGAAATATTTTGCAATTTCTACGAGACCTAGGACCCAACTTAATAAGTATCTTATCGGAAACTTAAAACAAAGAAAAAAATTAATAAAAAGAAATCGATCAAAAAAGGGCAAGTCAAGTGATACAAAAAGAACTCTGTTCTTTGTTAGTCCTATCTATAAGAGGAGAGCATATGAAAAATGTAACCGATTCTTTCGTTTCCTTAGGCCACTGGCCATCCGCCGGGAGTTTCGGGTTTAATACCGATATTTTAGCAACAAATCTAATAAATCTAAGTGTAGTGCTTGGTGTATTGATTTATTTTGGAAAGGGAGTGTGTGCGAGTTGTATATTTCAAGAATAGGTTGGACCCAACCGGCTGCACTTTATTTATGTTATTTATATATTATATATATTTTTTTTTTATAGAATAAGATAAATAAATAGGAAAAAAGTGTACAATCTCGACGAATTCCTTCTGAATAAATTAAGAAATCATATGTAAGAACCATAGCATTTCGTTCCTTATTGGTAAGTCAACTTTGATTCTCTATCAACCAATAAAGTGAGACCATTAACATGGTTAAAGCTAAACTGTTTGAAGTCCGGGCACAACATGGTACTCTTTCTACCACTACGTTAGTACCGAAATGGTTTAAAAAAGAATAGTTGGTAATTTTTCTGATATATAACACTCATATCAATAAAATTATTTGAACCATTTACTAGAAAAAATAAAAGGGCGCCCTGCGTTTTATTATCCAATATTCAATGCCGAATCGACGACCTATGTATAAAAAAGAGTAATTTTTGGATTTGAATAAAAATTTCAATGAAATTTAACTAAAGAACAAATAAAGAAACAACTTTGCTGACAATTAGAGATTTTTGTCTGGTCGGAAGAGTCCTTCTAATATTCTGGTCTTGTATATGTTTGCATACAAACAGAACTAGAGAGGATAGGCTCATTACATTAAAAAAAAGATATGAAAGTGCCCATAAAATAAAAAATTGAGCGTGAGAGCCAAATGAATCGAAAGATTCGTGTTTGGTTCGGGAAGAGATCATGGAAGTTGTAAAATTAATGGTAAGATAATCTACTTTCATTAAATGATTTATTAGATAATCGAAAACAGAGGATTTTGAGTACTATTCGAAATTCGGAAGAATTGCGTAGAGGAGCCATTGAGCAGCTCGAACGAGCTCGGGCTCGTTTACGGAAAGTGGAAATGGAAGCAGAGGAATATCGAATGAATGGATATTCTGAGATAGAACGAGAAAAAGTAAATTTGATTAATGCGACTTCTGAGAGTTTGGAACAATTAGAAAATTACAAAAATGAAACCCTTCATTTTGAACAACAAAGAGCAATTAATCAGGTCCGACAACAAGTTTTCCAACAAGCCTTACAGGGGGCTATAG